CAATCAAAATTAATAAATAAAAAAAAAGGATAAAAAATAGATATTTTTCCGATTTTATTCTATATTAATTCAAAGAAAAAGAGAGTTTTTCCTTTTTTATTTGAATTGAATGAAATTACACAACAAAGTTATTATTCTTATAATAAAAATTTTTTATTATATTAGTTTACTCAACTCAAGAGTTGTTTTATCAATCTGTTGATTTGGAATCACAGGATGGGTAGATGTCACAGATGATGAATGGATTTCTTACCTATGTCACTATATTTTTGTTCGTCTATAATGATTGATTGATGAATCAAAAATTTTCAATTTGATTTTTCAAGTGGTATTTTTGTTTATCTTCCTATCTTTCTAATGGAAACTTAGGGAAGTGTTTTTTAAACATATGTATAAAAAGAACATATTTCATTTAGCCTCTTCATGCCCACTATAACTAGTTATTTCGGTTTTCTACTAGCAGCTTTAACTATAACCTCATCTCTATTTATCGGTCTGAGCAAGATACGACTTATTTGATTTGAGATTATGAAAAAAATTGAATGAACAATTCAAAAAAATAAATCTTTCTGGGATATTCAATATATTCTATAGTTCCTTACCGTGTCAATTTCCAATTCTTGGTCATTGAGATTCATGGGCAATACAGATTAATATTTAAAGATATATATTTCCTCCCCCTTTCTCCTTTCAAACAAATAAAAATGATTGAAGTTTTTCTATTTGGAATCGTGTTAGGTCTAATTCCTATTACTTTGGCTGGATTATTCGTAACCGCATATTTACAATACCGACGTGGTGATCAGTTGGACCTTTGATTAATTCACATTTTTTTATTGACCTCCTATTTTGTTTGTTTTAATCCTAATCCACAGGAGGTAAAATTAAGACTTTAGACTGCTGTTCCATTATTTCAGTGTCATTCTCGATCTAACAAGAATGGAATCACGCTCTATAGGATTTGAACCTACGACATCGGGTTTTGGAGACCCGCGTTCTACCGAACTGAACTAAGAGCGCTTTATTTTCATAAATCATAAAAAAATTTTATGTGACCCCAATTCATCTTGCATGCATATACTATCATAATCTATATATATAGAACTCTCATCATATATATATTGATAGAATATCCATCTATTTCTATTGAGTATGTATGTCTACTTTTAATCGGTCTCAATTGATCCCTTGTTACTGCTCATAAGATAGGTAATAGTTAGGGATAGGGATGACAGGATTTGAACCCGTGACATTTTGTACCCAAAACAAACGCGCTACCAAGCTGCGCTACATCCCTTTCAATTGGTTTACAGTGTCATTGTAAAGAATCTTTGTCTTGTTTTCCATATCTTGATTTTTTCGGTTGATATATATAAATTATCCTGCCATTTTTTTTTAGTTTCATCTTTTTAGTTTCATATTGTATAACATATATTATAATAATAATAAAAGATATATTATAATAATAATAAAAGACTTATATACATCTGAAATCCGCCTAACAAAAAAAAATGAATATTTTTAGAGAATGCTCGGGCAGAGAAGAAACGGACCTCTTTTTTTTGTTAAAAAAAAAAAGAATATCTAATGAATCGTTATACATTTCAATTTGAATTAAGAATTTTGCGTACAAATACAAGTGGTTATTAATTAAATAACCATCTGATCATATATGTAATTATGTATTACAAATTCTAATATAATAATATAATAAAGAATAAGAATTAAGAATAAAGAAGGAGGATTTTAAATGCGAGATCTAAAAACATATCTCTCCGTGGCACCAGTGGTAAGTACTCTATGGTTTGGTGCTTTAGCAGGTCTATTGATAGAGATCAATCGTTTATTCCCGGATGCATTGATATTTCCCTTTTTTTCATTCTAGTTATTGACACGGGAAGGGGTGAAGAAGATTAGAGATACAATCAAATATCTGTGATTAATCCCCCCTTCTCCTTCTTTTTTTTTTTTCTTTTTTTTTTAGAAGTTAGAAAAGAGAAAGAATAAAGTTGGATTCGGCCTCAGTGAAACTCGGAATTCGGTCCAGGCTTCAATTGAATTTAATTAATAAGAAATTCATAAATTTATAATCAATTCCATTTCTATTAATCTATTAAATAATAGGGTGAGACCAGAAATAGAAATGGAATGGCTAAGGCGGGGCAAGAATATCATATAGGATACTTAAATGAAAACAGAAATACTGTACTGTGATTCTAAATATAGTTAGAAATCATTGTATTACTTAATATTACTATACTTATAATTACTATACTTATAACTTATATTATATTGACTATATTGATTATTGATTGGAACGAGATCCTTCATAATTGGATTTCGAGTTAGCAACTTATATTATTTTTATTTTTTGTTCCTTTTTGCTTCGAATCGTAAAATAGAAGAGTTAAGTGAATCAAAAACACAAAGGAGGTTCATGGCCAAAGGTAAAGATATCCGAATAGGGGTTATTTTGGAATGTACCAGTTGTGTTCGAAACAGTGTTAATAAGAAATCAACGGGTATTTCCAGATATATTACTCAAAAGAATCGACACAATACGCCTAGTCGATTGGAATTGAGAAAATTCTGTCCCTGTTGTTGCAAACATACGATTCACGGGGAGATAAAGAAATAGAGAAAATTGATCACTTGTGTGTCACCCCTCGAAGGAAGATGAAAAATGATATATTTTTTCATATTGTTCTAAATTATAGAAGAGATTGTATATATATATAACATATAATTATATAACATATAATTCAATATAACATATATAACATATAAATATACATATATTTATAGATTCTATTGAATTTCTTTTATATATATATATTGAAATATATTTAAAAACAAAAACATTATTAAAAATAAAAAAAAAAAAAGAAAAAAAAAATATAAGAATAAAAAAATAGAAACAAAGTAAATCCTATTTTTTATTTTCACGATAAGGAATAAACAAACTATGTATAAATCTAAGCGACTTTTTCTTAAATCCAAGCGATCTTTTCGTAGACGTTTGCCCCGGATCCAATCGGGGGATCGAATTGATTATAAAAACATGAGTTTAATTAGTCGATTTATTAGTGAACAGGGAAAAATATTATCTAGACGGGTGAATAGATTGACCTTAAAACAACAACGATTAATTACGATTGCTATAAAACAAGCTCGTATTTTGTCTTCGTTACCTTTTCTTAATAATGAAAAACAATTTGAAAAAAGCAAGTCGGCCACTAGAACTAGAGGTCTTAAAACAAAAAAAAGAAAATAGGATTACTCTTCAATTGAATTCAAATTCCAATCAAAACTCAAATCAAACGTGGATTGATGTTTTGTTCGAAAACTACGACAATCCAATTTTTATTATCGTGTTGTATGTAAGAAAAAAGGGAATCGGTGAAGAAGAATAAATCTTTTTTTATTGAACGTGGTTGCTCATTTTGACGACTTTATCATATGATTCTATTTTATCATACAAATCTCTACTCTACCTTCCCGGAGTTCAGTCTCCGGGGAATTTTTTATGATCTCATTGGAAATCATATAAAGACAATTCTTATTTAATATAGCTATTTGTGAAAGTATTTTACGATTAAGAAGCAACTGCCTCTTGTACAGATTATACATTAATCTGCTATAACTATAGTATATCTTTTTTTGATTCTCGCGAATTACTGCATTTATTCGACTGATCCACAAACGACGAAAATCTCTTTTTTTCCTATCTCTATCCCGATGAGCCGAAACAAAAGCTTTTATTTTCTGTTGAGTAATAGTTCGAGTAAGTTTTGAATGAGCCCCTCGAAAACTTGATGTAAATAAACCCATTTTTGTCCTACGTTTCCGAGCTATATATCCTCGTTTAATTCTGGTCATTGAATAAATCAAACTTTGATGAATAACTATTTGATTTCTTTTCTTTCAGTTATTCTTTTCCCTTTACTAGTGTATTAAAAAAAAAAAACGGATTTTTCCAATGTATAAAATAAAAGATTCCAATGGCTTTTGCTACTATAACCTTCCCAACCACGATTTTTTTTTATTTCTAAGCATTTAACCTCGAAATAAGAAATTGTATTGATACTAGGTATCAAAAAAACATATTCAATTAAATAGAAATGGATAAAGAAATAGTGGATTCCATCGTTTCTATGGTTACTTATTAAACGGCGAGGTCCTCTCTATACACCGGAGCCCCTTCTCTCATTTAATCAATGCTATTGTTAACTTGTACAGTTCACACTCTTTGGCTCTACCCATGAAATAGCTAGTAAAAAGTCTTTCACAACGAAATCTAACTATACAGTAACGGTATTTAAGTATGAAGTGAAGATTAGCTGGGGAGCTGACCCTCTTAGTCCGTTCTTGCAAGAATAAGGGCATAATCTTTCGGCTTTTTAATTTTGAAATAGAATTTTCCCTGCTTAATGGATAAGCATTTGCTACCAATGGGGAAATCTTTCTCATCTGAAATTGCAAATGGAGGTGATTGGATTTGCACCAACGGAAACCATAAATTTGATACACAATAACAATAAAAGGATATATATTATAAGAGATTCTTTTTTTTTTTTTTAAGTAAGATAGTGAATGGAATGGAGTTTTTCCATTCTATCCTAACCGATCACTTATACCGGAATAATTTGTTTCCTCTGTTTTGTCTTAGTCCATGATCGGAACGAGTCGCACATACACCCTAGTACATGTTCCTCGGCGCTGAGGGCATCCCCGAAGGGCGGGGGATTTCGTGACATTTCGGATTGGCTGTCTTGTGTTTCTAATAAGTTGTTTAATAGTTGGCATGTTGAATCATATATATAATGAGCTGGTTTAGATCAATCCTAACCCGATGATTATGAATTACTTATATTCTAGATTACTTTCATTCTATATTAATTCTATATTAATTCTATATTACTTATATTCTTATTCTAGATTAATAGATTATAGATTAATTAATTATTAATAGAATAGATTAATTAATAGAGATATTATAATTAAATCAGGTAAGCGTTAAGAATAAAAAATCTCAAATTGTGTATTTGCGCGGAATCCCTGCTAATTTTTTATTCAATCCCTACAAGATCAACAATTCCATGAGCTTGGGCTTCTTCTGCTGACATAAAGATATCCCTTTCCAGGTCTTTGTATAAAACCCATGAAGGTTTGCCCGTTCTTTGTACATAAGTATTTACGATAGAGTTGTATATGCTCATTACTTCGTCCATTTCCATGATATATTCTCCCGCTTTTGTCTTAGCACGAAGATCAGCTATGGGTTGATGCATCATTACCCTGACGATATAACATAATAAAAGGTTCCTCTATCTCGTACGATAAGACGAGAGATAAAGAATAAAAAAAAACAAAGATTGAACAACCGTACAGGCATCTTTTGCGTATTGCATACGGCTCTACTATGGAATTGGTTTTTACCTTCCATCGAAGAAAGAGAAAAATGGAGAAGGTCTATCAGACCTAGATCGGTAAATGATCCAATAACCACCCTTCCGTTTTTTTGAGTAGTTAAAAAATACTATATACTATGATACTATGATGGTTCCGTTGCTTTATTATTTGGTCTGTTATTCAGCAATCCCAAAGTTTCTTTTTTTTTTTTTTTTTTCATATTCCGTATTCCTATTCTTTCATTAAGATAAAGATTGTTAAAAGCTTTCCGGTGTAAAAACAAAAAAACGTTTGTGACGCTGAAATAGGCTCCTGATAGATCAGATAAAATTGGAAATACCCATTTTCTCATACCACTCTTTCGATACATAATCGAATGGTTTTGAAAAATTTTCGCTTTCGCATATCGAATTCGAAGTGCCATGCTATTATTGCTTAATATTCATATGGCGAAGGCATAGTCTTCTTTTTTTTTTCTCAAATAAAAGACTCATTGGCGCCAAGCGTGAGGGAGTGCTATACGTTTAGTAATTTCTCCTCCTGTGAGAATAAAAGATGCCATTGAAGCGGCTAATCCTATGCATACTGTCTGTACATCTGGTTGCACTGCTTGCATCATATCATAAAGAGCTATTCCGGATACTATCCATCCGCCCGGAGAATTTATAAACAAATACAAATCTTTGGTAGAATCCTCTAAAGTGAGATATACCATAAGGCCCATAATTTGATTCGATATCGTACTATCAACCCTTTGGCCTAAAAAAAGTGCTCTTTGTCGATAAAGTCGGTTGATTAGGATAAGATTTTATCCCTTAGGAGCCGTACATGCACCTTTTGATGCATACGGTTCACAAAAAATCGCGAAAAAAAATCAATGTGTAGATTTCAACCCTCTTTCTTTTTTTCTTTTTCATAGCAGACTTTTTCGAACTTCTAATGAAAGGTCTTTTTCTTACATTTTTCAAGAAAGACGACTTTTGACCCGTTTATCTATATTAATCTATATTAATATTATTCTATATTAAATTCTATATTAATATTATTAATAATTATAAAAAAAAATACTAAACACTTATTGAACTAACTTCTCATTGATGTATTGTTTTCATCGAGATCGAATCCAAATCGCGATGTAATTTTCTTGTTTTTGATTGGGCTTCTTCAATTCAATTCTTTTAGGTTTCTGTTCTACTCCGAGTAAAGATCTACCCGATTTGGATTTGCACATATAGCACAAATACTCCAATACCACGTCTTTTTGCTACGACTTCTTTTCTTCAATTTATTTCATTTTATGTTTTCCAGCAAACACAAATATATGATAGAAGTAGTAATCATAGATATATTAACATTTGGTTTTTTTTTAAACAGAGCCTGGATGCTTCATTTTATTGGTCCAACCAAGCCAACCATAAATTATTGTAAATTTGTAATATTAATCTGGATATCCCCTCAAAAAAAGATCTAATTACATACTTCACGCTCCAATTTTTTGCTGATTCAATCAATCTTTTTTGGGGTGAAAGAGAGGATATCTCGATCGGGGGAGAGAACGGGGAAATCCCATATGACCCAATATATCTGACAAGTCGCACTATAGGTCAACCCAAGATGCTTCTTCATCTCCGGGACCTCGAAAGGGTACTTTTGGAACACCAACAGGCATAAAATGAAAAAAGAATTGAATTAAAGTAGTATATCTAGCTTTGATGCGGAAACATAACAATGGGTTTATTGTCTTACTAATGATTGGTCTTTATCATATTTTATTTATAGATTGAATATAAATATAGATTGAATAAATTCGTAAAAAAATCCTAAATACAAAAGGAAGACCGAGTGACTAAAGGAAAATTCTTACGAATAGGTTTTTTGAGTGATGAACAAATATGTCTGCATTCACTGATAAAAAGATATAAACACTCATATAAAATACGGTCAACCCCCCCCTCCACCATTGCGTATTCTTACTTATCGGGTATAGAATAGATCTGCTTCTTTTGTTCCTACGAATAGAATTCTTTCGTTATTACTAAAAAACTAGAACAAATATTAATCCTTTACCCGAGATAATCCACTAAAAAGAGAGGGTCCATAGTATAGTTTTTTATAGTGCAATAAAGTTACATAGTGTCCATTTTTTGTTGATATAAGAGGTATTTTCATGGGTTTGCCTTGGTATCGTGTTCATACCGTCGTATTAAATGATCCCGGCCGTTTACTTTCTGTCCATATAATGCATACAGCTCTGGTTGCTGGTTGGGCCGGTTCGATGGCTCTATATGAATTAGCCGTTTTTGATCCCTCTGACCCTGTTCTTGACCCAATGTGGAGACAAGGTATGTTTGTTATACCCTTCATGACTCGTTTAGGAATAACCAATTCATGGGGTGGTTGGAGTATCACAGGAGGAACTATAACGAATCCAGGTATTTGGAGTTACGAAGGTGTGGCCGGGGCACATATTGTGTTTTCCGGCTTGTGCTTTTTGGCGGCTATCTGGCATTGGGTATATTGGGATCTAGAAATCTTTTGTGATGAACGTACAGGAAAACCTTCTTTGGATTTGCCTAAAATTTTTGGAATTCATTTATTTCTTTCAGGGGTGGCTTGTTTTGGTTTTGGCGCATTTCATGTAACAGGATTGTATGGTCCTGGGATATGGGTGTCCGATCCTTATGGACTAACCGGAAGGGTACAATCCGTAAATCCCGCATGGGGTGTGGAAGGTTTTGATCCTTTTGTTCCAGGGGGAATAGCCTCTCATCATATTGCAGCAGGGACATTGGGCATATTAGCGGGCCTTTTCCATCTTAGTGTCCGTCCACCCCAACGTCTGTACAAAGGATTGCGTATGGGAAATATTGAAACCGTCCTTTCCAGTAGTATCGCTGCTGTCTTTTTTGCAGCTTTTGTTGTTGCTGGAACTATGTGGTATGGTTCAGCAACTACGCCGATTGAATTATTTGGTCCCACTCGTTATCAATGGGATCAGGGATATTTCCAGCAAGAAATATATCGAAGAGTTGGTGCTGGGCTAGCCGAAAATCAAAGTTTATCAGAAGCTTGGTCTAAAATTCCCGAAAAATTAGCCTTTTATGATTACATTGGCAATAATCCGGCAAAAGGCGGATTGTTTAGAGCGGGCTCAATGGACAATGGGGATGGAATAGCTGTTGGTTGGTTAGGACACCCTATCTTTAGAGATAAAGAGGGGCGTGAACTTTTTGTACGTCGTATGCCTACTTTTTTTGAAACATTTCCGGTTGTTTTGGTAGACGGAGACGGAATTGTTAGAGCCGATGTTCCTTTTCGAAGGGCGGAATCGAAATATAGTGTCGAACAAGTAGGTGTAACTGTTGAGTTCTATGGTGGCGAACTCAATGGAGTCAGTTATAGTGATCCTGCTACTGTGAAAAAATATGCTAGACGTGCTCAATTGGGTGAAATCTTTGAATTAGATCGTGCTACTTTGAAATCGGATGGTGTTTTTCGTAGCAGTCCAAGAGGTTGGTTTACTTTTGGACATGCTTCGTTTGCTCTGCTCTTCTTTTTCGGACACATTTGGCATGGTGCTAGAACCTTGTTCAGAGATGTTTTTGCTGGTATCGACCCAGATTTGGATGCTCAAGTAGAATTTGGAGCATTCCAAAAACTTGGAGATCCAACTACAAGAAGACAAGTAGTCTGATACAACATTGTTTTGTTCCTTTTGTACTTTATTTTCTTTTTGTGATTGGAATTTGCCATAGGGAACCGGATAAATCTTGATTTGAATTGCTACCTTTTCTTTTACTCTTGTTCTTTCTTTTTCTTTATCCGAGAGACGATCCCAAATAAACAGGTATGAAAGCTATAATTGTAAACCACGATCAAATCCATGGAAGCATTGGTTTATACATTCCTCTTAGTTTCTACTTTAGGAATTATTTTTTTCGCTATCTTTTTTAGAGAACCACCCAAAGTTCCAACTAAAAAGATGAAATGATTTTTCATTATCTCAATTGAAGTAATGAGCCTACCAATATTGGTAGGCTCATTACTTCAACTAGTCCCCATGTTCTTCGAATGGATCTCTTAGTTGTTGAGAGGGTTGCCCAAAAGCAGTATATAAGGCGTACCCAGTAAAACTTACAAGTAAACCAGATATAGAGATGGCAAGTAGGGTTGCTGTTTCCATTATTATATAATTTCAAGACCAAAATGGATCTAGGATAAGATCATTTATTTACAGCGGAATGGTATACAAAGTCAACAGATCTCAATGAATAAAAAATAGGATTTATGGCTACACAAACTGTTGAGGGTAGTTCTAGATCTGGTCCAAGACGAACTATTGTAGGGAATTTATTGAAACCTTTGAATTCGGAATATGGTAAAGTAGCTCCTGGTTGGGGAACTACTCCTTTGATGGGTGTTGCAATGGCCCTATTTGCGATATTTCTATCTATTATTTTGGAGATTTATAATTCTTCCATTTTACTGGACGGAATTTCTATGAATTAGATTCACAAGAACCGACTAACTAATTTTTCAATACAAAGTGAAGCACTTGGGTCTTAGATTTTTAGCCCATTCTATTTTG